GCAAACGTAGCTTAATTAAAAGCATAACGCTGAAGATGTTAAGATGAGCCCTAGAAAGCTCCGTGAGCACAAAGGTTTGGTCCTGACTTTACTGTCAGCTATAGCTAAATTTACACATGCAAGTATCCGCGCCCCTGTGAGAATGCCCTGTAATCTCTGGATGAGATCAAGGAGCTGGTATCAGGCACACTTAAATGTAGCCCACGACGCCTTGCTTAGCCACACCCCCAAGGGAATCCAGCAGTGATAGATTTTAAGCCATAAGTGAAAACTTGACTTAGTTAATGCTAGTGAGAGTCGGTAAAACTCGTGCCAGCCACCGCGGTTATACGAGAGACTCAAGTTGACAGTCATCGGCGTAAAGAGTGGTTAAGATGTATAAAAACTAGAGCTAAATACCCTCAAAGCTGTTATACGCTCTCGAAGGTAAGAAGCCCAACTACGAAAGTGGCTCTATCATATCTGATTCCACGAAAGCTAGGGCACAAACTGGGATTAGATACCCCACTATGCCTAGCCCTAAACATTGACAGTTAATTACACCCACTGTCCGCCTGGGAACTACGAGCACCAGCTTAAAACCCAAAGGACTTGGCGGTGCTTTAGACCCACCTAGAGGAGCCTGTTCTAGAACCGATAATCCCCGTTAAACCTCACCCTTCCTTGTCATTTCCGCCTATATACCACCGTCGTCAGCTTACCCTGTGAAGGCCCAATAGTAAGCGCAATCGGCAATGCCCAAAACGTCAGGTCGAGGTGTAGCGAATGGAAGGGGAAGAAATGGGCTACATTTACTAACACAGTAAATACGGATGATTACCCTGCAACGAGTATCTGAAGGAGGATTTAGCAGTAAGCAAAAAGCAGAGTGTTTTGCTGAAATTGGCCCTGAAGCGTGCACACACCGCCCGTCACTCTCTCCGAACTAAAACTTTAAACATAACTAATATGCTATAACTGTAAAGGGGAGGCAAGTCGTAACATGGTAAGCGTACCGGAAGGTGCGCTTGGAAAAACTCAGAGCATAGCTAAGATAGAAAAGCATCTCCCTTACACTGAGAAGTCATCCGTGCGATTCGGATTGCCCTGAAGCTCAACAGCTAGTCCACCCAACCAAAAACAAACCCCCAACCATCTAAATACCCCCTAATACACGCAATATATACCAAACAAAACATTTTCCCCCTTTAGTATAGGCGATAGAAAAAGTACCCCGGAACGACAGAAAAAGTACCGCAAGGGAACGCTGAAAGACACATGAAACAGGACAATAAGCCTAAAAAAGCAGAGATTTAAACTCGTACCTTTTGCATCATGATACAGCCAGAAAACTCCGAGCAAAGAGCACTTTAGTTCGGCTCCCCGAAACTAAGTGAGCTACTCCAAAACAGCCTATCTAGGGCAAACCCGTCTCTGTAGCAAAAGAGTGGGAAGAATTTTGAGTAGCGGTGACAGACCTATCGAACTTAGTTATAGCTGGTTGCCTGAGAAATGGATAGGAGTTCAGCCTATTGGCTTCTTTACTCTGCCCCCTTCCCCTATCACCCAGACGCCAAAAGAAACCAATAGAGTTAATCAAAGGGGGTACAGCCCCTTTGATATAAGACACAACTTTTATAGGAGGATAAAGATCATAATTAAACAAGGCAAAGAGTTTAGGTGGGCCTAAAAGCAGCCATCCCGATAGAAAGCGTTAAAGCTCAGACTAATTACGCCGCCTCATAATTCCGATAATTTAATCTTAATCCCCTGACTTTACCAGGCCTCCCCATGCAAACATGGAAGAGATTATGCTGAAATGAGTAATAAGAGAGTGACATGACTCTCTCCTATCACAAGTGTAAATCGAAATGGACCCACCACCGAATATTAACGGCCCCAAGCAAAGAGGGCATTGGGACACAACCTTATACATCTAGAAAAGCCCCCAATAACTACCGTTACCCCTACACTGGTGTGATTTCAAGGAAAGACTAAAAGAAAAAGAAGGAACTCGGCAAACCAAGGCCCCGCCTGTTTACCAAAAACACCGCCTCTTGCAAAATTAACGAATAAGAGGTCCCGCCTGCCCTGTGACTATATGTTTAACGGCCGCGGTATTTTGACCGTGCGAAGGTAGCGCAATCACTTGTCTTTTAAATGGAGACCTGTATGAATGGCACAACGAGGGCCTAACTGTCTCCTTTTTCAAGTCAATGAAATTGATCTTCCCGTGCAGAAGCGGAAATAACCACATAAGACGAGAAGACCCTATGGAGCTTTAGACAAAAAGCAGGCCATGTTAAGCACCCTCAAATAAGAGACCAAACTCAATGCTCACTGCCCTAATGTCTTTGGTTGGGGTGACCGCGGCGAAATAAATAACCCCCGTGTAGAAAGAGGGCTCACTCCCTTCGAATCAAGAGCTTCCGCTCAAATAAACAGAATATCTGACTAAACAAGATCCGGCAATGCCGATCAACGGACCGAGTTACCCTAGGGATAACAGCGCAATCCCCTTCTAGAGCCCATATCGACAAGGGGGTTTACGACCTCGATGTTGGATCAGGACATCCTAATGGTGCAGCCGCTATTAAGGGTTCGTTTGTTCAACGATTAAAGTCCTACGTGATCTGAGTTCAGACCGGAGTAATCCAGGTCAGTTTCTATCTATGACATACTTTTTTCTAGTACGAAAGGACCGAAAAGAGGGGGCCCCTACTCCTGGCACGCCCCTCCCTCACCTTATGAAACCAACTAAAATAGGCAAGAGGACATACTCATAGTAACCGAGAAAATGTTATGTTAAGGTGGCAGAGCCCGGCATTGCAAAAGTCCTAAACCCTTCCCACAAAGGTTCAAGTCCTTTCCTTAACTATGCCCTCAACACTTATCATTTATCTAATTAACCCTCTAACCTTTATTATCCCCGTTTTACTAGCCGTTGCTTTCTTAACATTACTTGAACGAAAAGTTCTAGGCTATATACAACTACGTAAGGGGCCAAATGTTGTAGGCCCTTACGGCCTTCTCCAGCCCATCGCAGACGGCCTTAAACTATTTATCAAAGAGCCCGTGCGCCCCTCAACTTCCTCCCCCCTTCTCTTCCTTCTAACCCCCGCCCTCGCTCTTACACTGGCTCTCACACTATGAGCCCCCATACCCCTGCCTTACCCCGTTATCGACCTGAACCTCGGCATTCTATTTATTCTTGCTTTATCTAGTCTCGCAGTGTACTCAATTCTAGGATCAGGCTGAGCATCCAACTCAAAATACGCACTCATTGGGGCCTTACGGGCAGTAGCCCAAACCATCTCATATGAAGTCAGCCTGGGACTTATTCTACTAAACATTATTATTTTTACCGGAGGCTTTACACTCCATACCTTCAATGTAGTCCAAGAAAGCACATGACTGATCTTGCCCGCCTGACCTTTAGCTGCAATATGGTATATCTCAACACTAGCCGAAACAAACCGTGCCCCCTTTGACCTAACTGAAGGCGAATCCGAGCTTGTCTCGGGTTTCAATGTGGAGTACGCAGGAGGCCCTTTCGCCCTATTTTTCCTAGCAGAATATGCCAACATTCTTCTTATAAATACACTATCCGCCACCTTATTCCTAGGAGCCTGCCACATTCCCTTATTCCCCATACTTACCACAATTAATATAATGACAAAAGCTGCCCTCCTCTCAATCCTCTTCTTATGAGTCCGAGCCTCCTACCCTCGTTTCCGATACGACCAGCTCATACACCTGATCTGAAAAAACTTCCTGCCCCTCACACTAGCCCTGCTTATCTGACACCTCGCACTTCCCATTGCATTTGCAGGTCTCCCACCACAATAATTAACCCAGAAACTGTGCCTGAATCAAAGGATCACTTTGATAGAGTGAATCATGAAGGTGAAAGCCCTTCCAGCTTCTTAGAAAGAAGGGATTCGAACCCTACCCGAAGAGATCAAAACTCTCAGTGCTTCCTCTACACCACTTCCTAGTAAGGTCAGCTAATTAAGCTCTTGGGCCCATACCCCAAATATGTTGGTTAAAATCCTTCCCTTGCTAATGAACCCCTACATCTTAACTGCCCTCCTATTTGGCCTTGGCCTAGGCACTACAATTACACTAGCAAGCTCACACTGACTGCTAGCCTGAATAGGCCTAGAAATCAACACTCTTGCCATTATTCCACTAATAGCCCAACACCACCACCCACGGGCAGTTGAAGCTACCACCAAATATTTCCTCACCCAAGCGACAGCAGCTGCTACACTCCTTTTTGCAGGCACCACCAATGCCTGACTTTCCGGCCAATGGGATATTCAACAAGTATCTCACCCATTTCCAGCAACCCTACTTACCCTCGCTCTTGCCCTAAAAATTGGCCTTGCCCCTTTCCACACCTGACTGCCTGAAGTCCTTCAAGGACTTGATTTAACCACCGGCCTAATTCTTTCTACATGACAAAAACTTGCCCCCTTCGCCCTACTTATCCAAATTCAACTTGTTAATCCAAGCCTAGTAATACTTCTAGGCCTCCTCTCTATTTTAGTAGGGGGCTGAGGAGGGCTTAATCAAACCCAGCTCCGAAAAATCCTCGCATATTCTTCAATTGCCCACCTCGGCTGAATGATTCTGGTATTACAATTCTCCCCTTCCCTTGCCCTCCTCACCCTAATAGTATACTTTATTATATCATCCGCAACATTCCTCGTCTTCAAACTAAACAAATCAACTAATATCAACGCACTCGCAACCTCCTGAGCAAAAGCCCCTATCATCACCTCCTTAACACCCCTAGTTTTATTGTCCCTAGGAGGCCTTCCACCCCTTACTGGCTTCATGCCGAAATGACTAATCCTACAAGAACTAACTAAACAAAGCCTCGCCCCCATAGCCACGCTAGCCGCACTAGCCGCTTTACTCAGCCTATACTTCTACCTACGACTCTCATATGCAATAACCCTGACCGCCTCTCCAAACACCTTAACAGGCACTACTCCCTGACGACTCACCTCCTCACAACTAACTCTGCCCCTTGCCATCTCCACCGTAGCCACTATCTCCCTCCTCCCGCTAACACCCGCTGTAGTGGCCCTACTAACCCTTTAAGAGACTTAGGTTTAACATCAGACCAAGGGCCTTCAAAGCCCTCAGTAGAAGTGAAAATCTTCTAGTCCCTGTAAGACCTGCAGGGTATTATCCCACATCTTCTGCATGCAAAACAGACGCTTTAACTAAGCTAAGGCCTTACTAGACAGGCAGGCCTCGATCCTACAAACTTTTAGTTAACAGCTAAACGCTCAAGCCAGCGAGCATCCGTCTAACTTTCCCCCGCCTGACCGGCGAAAAAGGCGGGGGAAAGCCCCGGCAGGCTGTTAGCCTACTTCTCTAGATTTGCAATCTAACGTGTAAAACACCTCGGGGCTTGGTAAGAAGAGGACTCAAACCTCTGTATGTGGGGCTACAATCCACCGCTTAAATCTCAGCCATCTTACCTGTGGCAATCACGCGTTGATTTTTCTCGACTAATCATAAAGACATCGGCACCCTCTATCTAGTATTTGGTGCTTGAGCTGGGATAGTGGGCACTGCCCTAAGTCTGCTCATCCGAGCAGAGCTCAGCCAACCAGGCTCCCTCCTGGGCGACGATCAGATCTATAACGTAATTGTTACGGCGCATGCATTCGTAATAATTTTCTTTATAGTAATACCAATTATGATTGGAGGGTTTGGAAACTGACTGATCCCTCTAATGATTGGGGCCCCAGACATAGCCTTTCCTCGGATGAATAATATGAGCTTTTGGCTTCTGCCCCCCTCCTTCTTCCTACTCCTTGCCTCTTCTGGCGTAGAGTCCGGGGCTGGTACCGGATGAACGGTTTATCCCCCACTAGCTGGCAACCTGGCACACGCCGGGGCATCCGTTGATCTAACCATCTTCTCCCTCCACCTCGCAGGAGTTTCCTCCATCCTCGGGGCAATTAATTTCATCACAACAATTCTCAACATGAAGCCCCCTGCCATGTCTCAGTACCAAACCCCTCTTTTCGTGTGATCTGTTTTAATTACAGCCGTCCTGCTTCTCCTGTCCCTCCCCGTCCTTGCAGCCGGGATTACAATACTCCTTACAGATCGAAACCTAAATACGACCTTTTTCGATCCCGCAGGGGGAGGTGATCCTATTCTGTACCAACACCTGTTCTGGTTCTTCGGACATCCTGAAGTATACATTCTGATTCTCCCTGGCTTCGGAATAATTTCCCACATCGTAGCATACTACTCAGGTAAAAAAGAACCCTTCGGTTATATGGGAATAGTCTGAGCTATGATGGCTATCGGCCTTCTAGGCTTTATTGTATGGGCCCACCACATATTCACAGTCGGTATAGATGTAGACACTCGAGCTTATTTTACATCCGCTACTATGATTATCGCGATCCCTACCGGTGTTAAAGTCTTTAGCTGACTAGCAACCCTTCATGGAGGCGCTATCAAATGAGAAACCCCTCTTCTATGGGCACTTGGCTTTATTTTCCTTTTCACTGTAGGGGGTCTTACAGGAATTGTCCTAGCCAACTCATCTCTTGACATTGTTCTTCACGATACATACTACGTAGTAGCCCACTTCCACTATGTCCTGTCCATAGGAGCTGTCTTTGCCATTCTCGCCGCCTTCGTACACTGATTCCCCCTATTCACAGGCTACACCCTCCACACCACCTGAACAAAAATCCACTTCGGGATTATGTTCGTAGGGGTAAACCTAACCTTCTTCCCCCAACACTTCCTTGGCCTAGCCGGAATACCCCGACGATACTCAGACTACCCAGACGCCTACACGCTCTGAAATACAATATCTTCTTTTGGCTCACTAATTTCCCTTACAGCCGTAATTATATTCCTATTTATTATTTGAGAAGCATTTGCTGCTAAACGGGAAGTTCGATCAGTTGAACTAACCACAATAAACGTAGAGTGACTGCACGGCTGCCCTCCTCCTTACCACACATTTGAAGAGCCTGCATTCGTCCAAGTCAACTAACTACCGAGAAAGGAAGGAATTGAACCCCCGTAGGTTGGTTTCAAGCCAACCACATAACCACTCTGTCACTTTCTTTGTAAGACTCTAGTAAAATTAATATACATTGCTTTGTCAAGGCAAAGTCGTAGGTTAGACTCCTACGTGTCTTATCTACTTAATGGCACATCCGACACAATTAGGTTTCCAAGACGCAGCCTCACCCATTATAGAAGAGCTTCTTCACTTCCACGACCATGCTTTAATAATCGTTTTTATAATTAGCACACTGGTTCTTTACATCATTGTAGCTATAGTAACCACCAAAATTACTAACAAACACATCCTAGACTCCCAGGAGATTGAAATCGTATGAACTGTTCTCCCAGCCGTCATCCTAGTCTTAATTGCCCTCCCCTCTCTTCGTATTCTCTACCTTATGGACGAAGTAAACAACCCTCATCTTACAGTTAAAGCAATCGGACACCAATGATACTGAACTTATGAGTACACTGACTACGGCGAATTAAGCTTTGACTCATACATGATTCCCACACAAGACCTAACCCCTGGTCAATTCCGCCTCTTAGAAGTAGACCATCGAATAATCGTCCCAACAGAGGCACCTGTTCGAGTCCTTGTTTCCGCTGAAGACGTATTACACTCCTGAGCCGTTCCAGCCCTTGGTGTTAAAATAGACGCAGTTCCTGGACGTCTTAACCAAACAGCTTTTATCGCATCTCGACCTGGAGTTTTTTATGGTCAGTGCTCAGAAATCTGTGGGGCCAACCACAGTTTTATGCCTATCGTAGTAGAAGCCGTCCCACTAGCACACTTTGAAGACTGATCTACCAAGGCCCTTCAAGACGTCTCACTAAGTAGCTGAATTGGGGACAGCGTTAGCCTTTTAAGCTAAAGTATGGTGACTCCCACCCACCCATAGTGACTCATGCCTCAACTTGACCCGGCGCCGTGATTTAACATTCTTGTTTTTTCCTGGCTAGTTTTCCTTATTATTATCCCCCCGAAAATCATAGCCCACACTTTCCCTAACGAGCTTAACCCACAGGGCACCCACAAACCCAAGATGAGCTCCTGAGCCTGACCATGGCACTAAGCTTTTTTGATCAGTTTCTAAGCCCAGTACTCTATGGAATCTCCCTAACAGCTCTTGCTCTAACACTTCCTTGAGTTCTTTTTCCAACCCCAACCTCCCGCTGACTTAACAACCGACTCCTATCCCTCCAAGGTTGATTCATTAGTCGCTTCACACAGCAACTTCTCCTACCTCTAAACCCTGCAGGTCATAAGTGAGCCCTTATCTTTTGCTCACTTATAGTATTTCTAATTTCTCTTAATTCGCTTGGGCTCCTACCTTACACATTTACCCCAACCACCCAGCTCGCCCTTAATATAGGCCTTGCAGTCCCCTTTTGACTGGCTACAGTCTTAACAGGTCTGCGAAATCAGCCGAATGTTGCCATTGCCCACATTCTGCCTGAAGCCACCCCTGGGCCCCTGGTCCCAGTATTAATTATAATTGAAACCGCTAGCTTATTCATCCGCCCGCTAGCACTAGGAGTACGACTAACCGCTAATCTTACCGCCGGCCATCTTCTTATTCAACTAATTTCCACAGCAACATTTGTTCTTATCCCCTTAATACCCGGCGTTGCACTCCTGACAATAATTTTACTTTTCCTGCTATCGCTCCTAGAAGTAGCGGTCGCTATAATCCAAGCATACGTGTTTGTTCTCCTTCTAAGTTTATACTTACAAGAAAATCTCTAATGGCCCGTCAAGCACACGCGTATCATATAGTTGACCCCAGCCCCTGACCATTAACAGGCGCAGTCGGCGCTCTGCTAATAACATCAGGACTTGCAATTTGATTCCACTACCATTCTATAACACTTATTTACCTTGGGACAATCATTCTTCTCTTAACCATATACCAATGATGACGAGACATCGTACGAGAAGCTACATTCCAAGGACATCACACACCCCCAGTCCAAAAAGGCCTCCGATATGGGATAATCCTGTTTATTACCTCAGAAGTCTTCTTCTTCCTTGGGTTCTTCTGGGCCTTCTACCACTCAAGTCTCGCCCCTACCCCCGAACTAGGAGGTTGCTGACCCCCTACAGGAATTACTACACTAGACCCATTTGAAGTCCCCCTCCTTAATACAGCCGTTCTACTCGCATCCGGTGTAACAGTCACCTGAGCCCACCACGCTATCATGGAAGGAAGCCGAAAAGACGCAATCCAAAGCCTTCTGGTAACAATTCTCCTCGGTTTCTATTTTACTGCCCTTCAAGCAATAGAGTACTATGAAGCCCCCTTTACAATCGCAGACGGAGTTTACGGTTCCACCTTCTTTGTGGCAACTGGCTTCCACGGACTCCACGTAATCATTGGCTCAACCTTCTTAGCTGTCTGCCTACTACGTCAAATTCAATACCACTTCACTTCTCAGCACCACTTTGGATTCGAAGCAGCCGCCTGATACTGACATTTCGTAGACGTAGTTTGACTATTCCTCTATATCTCTATCTACTGATGAGGCTCATAATCTTTCTAGTACAAGCTTAGTATAAGTGACTTCCAATCACTCGATCTTGGTTAAAATCCAAGGAAAGATAATGAATTTAATTACAGCGATTTTCGGCATTTCTGTACTCCTATCGCTAATCCTCATTATAGTAGCATTTTGGCTCCCCCTAATAGGCCCCGACCACGAAAAACTCTCCCCCTACGAATGCGGCTTTGACCCACTAGGGACAGCCCGACTACCCTTTTCCCTCCGATTCTTCTTAATTGCTATTCTCTTCCTGCTCTTCGACCTGGAGATCGCCCTCCTCTTGCCACTCCCCTGAGGAGACCAACTGACCTCACCCCTGCTCACCTTTCTCTGAGCTGCAGCCGTCCTAATCCTCCTCACCCTAGGCCTAGTCTATGAATGACTTCAAGGAGGCCTAGAATGAGCTGAATAGGTAGTTAGTTTAAGCAAAACATTTGATTTCGGCTCAAAAACTTGTGGTTAAAGTCCACAATTAACCTAATGACACCCACACATTTTGCTTTTTCATCAGCCTTCATGTTGGGCCTATCCGGCCTCGCCCTTCACCGGACACATCTTCTTTCCGCCCTTTTATGTTTAGAAGGAATAATACTCTCCCTCTTCCTGGCCCTCTCCCTATGAGCCCTCCAACTTAACGTTTCCATCTTTTCCGCCTCACCCATGCTGCTCCTCGCATTTTCAGCCTGCGAGGCAAGCGCTGGTCTAGCCCTCCTGGTAGCTACTACCCGAACTCACGGCAGCGACCGCATGCAAAACCTTAACCTTCTCCAATGCTAATTATTCTTGTTCCCACCTTTCTACTAGTCCTAACAACTTGGCTTACCCCCGCCAAGTGACTATGGCCCACCACCCTTATACACAGCCTAATCATTGCCCTCGCTAGCCTTCATTGGTTAGAAAATATGTCAGAAGTAGGGTGGTCACACCTTAACACCTACATGGCAACCGACCCCCTTTCCACACCCCTCTTAATTCTGACTTGCTGACTCCTTCCCCTTATAATTCTCGCCAGTCAAAACCATACAAAACATGAACCCGTGAGTCGACAACGAATATACATCACACTCCTTACATCCCTGCAAATCCTTCTAATCATGGCTTTCGGTGCCACCGAACTTATGATATTCTACGTAATATTTGAAGCCACCTTAATTCCCACCCTAATTATTATTACCCGATGAGGAAACCAAAAAGAACGCCTTAATGCAGGCATGTACTTCCTCTTCTACACTCTAGCAAGCTCTCTCCCACTACTTATTGCCCTCCTAATGCTGCAAAAAAATGTTGGGACCCTATCTCTTCTCCCCGCCCCCCTTCCAATTACGGGAATGCCCATAACAAGCTCAACCAAACTATGATGAGTGGCCTGCCTTTTAGCTTTCTTAGTAAAAATACCACTATATGGCGCCCACCTCTGGCTCCCTAAGGCACATGTAGAAGCCCCCATCGCCGGCTCTATAATTCTTGCTGCGGTCCTTCTGAAACTTGGCGGCTACGGAATAATACGTATACTCCCAATACTAGAGCCCCTGACTAAAGAACTAAGCTACCCCTTTATTCTCCTTGCACTTTGGGGGGTTGTAATAACAGGATCAATCTGCATGCGCCAAACAGACCTAAAATCTCTTATCGCCTACTCATCTGTAAGCCACATAGGACTGGTAATTGCAGCTATTCTAATCCAATCACCCTGAGCGCTTTCAGGCGCAATAATCCTCATAATTGCACACGGCTTAACATCTTCCGCCATATTCTGCTTAGCAAATACCGCCTATGAGCGAACACACAGCCGAACAATACTCTTAACACGAGGCATGCAAATAGTTCTTCCATTAATAGTCTCTTGATGGTTTGCCGCTAGCCTCGCCAATCTAGCCCTCCCCCCGCTGCCAAATCTTATAGGAGAACTAGCTATTATTACCTCCCTATTCAACTGATCCCCCTGAACAATTATTTTAACCGGAGCAGGCACCCTCATCACCGCCGGCTACACCCTCTATATATTCCTTTCCATCCAACGCGGCACCCTTCCAACACATATTATTGCCCTGGACCCCTCACACTCCCGAGAACACCTACTGATAGCACTCCACATGCTGCCACTCTTCTTACTGATCCTCAAACCTGAACTAATTTGAGGCCTAGCCGGTTGTAGGCATAGTTTAAAACAAAACTTTAGATTGTGATTCTAAAAACAGAGGTTAAACCCCTCTTGCTTACCGAGAGAGGCTCGCAGCAGCAGAGACTGCTAATCTTTGTTATCTAGGTTGGACCCCTAGACTCACTCGCCACTGCTCCTAAAGGATAACAGCTCATCCGTTGGTCTTAGGAACCAAAGACTCTTGGTGCAAATCCAAGTAGTAGCTATGCATCCTACGCCTCTTATGATATCTTCCACCCTAATTCTCATTTTTATCACCTTACTATACCCGTTACTCACGACTCCAACCTCCCGCCCCCTAAAAGAAACCTGAGCCCTCTATCAAGTAAAAACAGCAGTAAAATTAGCCTTCTTCATTAGCCTTCTCCCCATATTCCTTTTCTTTAACGAAGGTGCAGAAGCTATCATCACCAACTGAAACTGAATAAATACCCTAACCTTTGATATTAATGTTAGTTTTAAATTCGACCATTACGCCATCATCTTTACCCCCGTCGCTCTTTACGTAACCTGGTCCATCCTCGAATTCGCAGCATGATACATGCACGCTGACCCGCAGATAGACCGTTTCTTCAAATACCTTCTCACCTTCCTAATTGCTATAATTATCCTAGTAACAGCGAACAACATATTCCAACTGTTCATCGGATGAGAAGGAGTAGGCATTATATCCTTCCTTCTCATTGGCTGATGATACGGACGAGCAGATGCAAATACCGCCGCCCTCCAGGCAGTCCTATACAACCGAGTTGGAGATATCGGACTAATTTTAAGCATGGCCTGAATCGCAATAAACTTAAACTCATGAGAAATACAACAAATCTTTGCCGCTGCCAAAAACATGGATCTTACCCTACCCCTCCTCGGCCTAATCCTTGCCGCTACTGGTAAATCCGCCCAATTTGGCCTTCACCCCTGACTTCCCGCTGCAATAGAAGGCCCCACCCCAGTATCTGCCCTACTGCACTCCAGCACTATGGTCGTTGCAGGGATCTTCCTTCTTATCCGAATAAGCCCTCTCTTAGAAAATAATCAAATTGCCCTCACTACTTGCCTATGCTTAGGGGCTCTCACCACTCTGTTTACTGCTACCTGTGCCCTCACCCAGAACGATATCAAAAAAATTGTTGCTTTCTCAACCTCCAGCCAACTAGGCCTGATAATAGTTACCATCGGCCTAAACCAACCTCAACTTGCATTCCTTCATATCTGCACCCACGCCTTCTTCAAAGCAATACTCTTCCTATGCTCCGGCTCAATTATCCACAGCCTTAATGACGAACAAGATATCCGAAAAATAGGGGGAATACACCACCTTGCACCATTCACCTCTTCCTGCATAACAATCGGCAGTCTCGCCCTAACAGGCACTCCCTTCCTTGCCGGCTTCTTTTCTAAAGACGCCATCATTGAAGCTTTAAACACATCATACCTAAACGCCTGAGCCCTAGCCTTGACACTTGTAGCCACTTCTTTCACAGCCATTTATAGCCTCCGTGTCATCTTCTTTGTCTCCATAGGTCACCCCCGATTCAACCCACTATCCCCCATTAACGAAAATGACCCAAAAGTAATCAACCCTATCAAACGACTGGCCTGAGGAAGCATTATCGCCGGCCTCTTAATCACCTCCCACATTATCCCTATAAAAACCCCAATCATAACAATGCCACCCTTACTAAAATTAGCCGCTTTACTAGTTACCATTACCGGACTCCTTCTAGCCCTCGAATTAGCATCCCTAACAAGCAAACAAATTAATGTCAAACCCCAATCGACCCCTCACCACTTCTCAAACATGCTAGGGTTCTTCCCAACTATTATTCACCGCCTATTTCCTAAACTAAACCTAACACTAGGCCAAACAATTGCCAACCAGACATTAGACCAGTCCTGGCTTGAAAAAACAGGTCCCAAAGCAGTCATCACCCCCAATGTACTTTTAGCTACCGCAACAAGTAACGCCCAGCAAGGCACAATTAAAGCCTACCTTACCCTATTCCTCCTAACAACCTCTTTTGCCTCCCTTATCTACTCCCTTTAGACCACACGCATCGTCCCCCGACTTAACCCGCGAGTTAACTCTAATACCACGAATAAAGTAAGAAGAAGAACCCACCCGCAAATAATCAGTATTCCCCCTCCCAACGAATACATAAACGCAGCTCCCCCAGTATCCCCACGAGACACTGAAAAATCAGTGAAATCTGATAACCCCCAAGAGTACTCATGTCACTCTTCCCAGAATAACCCAGAAGCCACAACCACTGCCGCCAGGTAAAATGCTATATACCCCATAACAGAGGAATCCCCCAAACTTTCCGGATGCGGATCCGCAGCAAGAGCTGCTGAGTACGCAAACACAACTAGCATCCCCCCTAAATAAATCAAAAAAAGAATTAAAGACAAAAATACCCCTCCCTCCTGCGCTAATGCCCCGCACCCAAAGATCGCCACCACTACCAAACCAAAAGCAGCAAAAAAAGGAGAAGGATTCGCAGCAACTCCTACAAGACCAAACACTAAACCAAATAAAAAGAATACTACAATATAAGACATAGTTTCTGCCAGGACTCTAACCAGGACTAATGGCTTGAAAAACCACCGTTGTTATTTCAACTACAAAAACCCTCAATGGCCAGCCTACGTAAAACCCACCCTCTCCTGAAAATCGCCAACAATGCACTAGTCGACCTCCCTGCTCCCTCCAACATCTCAGTATGATGAAACTTTGGCTCCCTTCTAGGCCTTTGCCTAATCGCCCAAATTCTAACTGGGTTATTCCTTGCCATGCACTATACAGCCGATGTTGCCACAGCATTCTCTTCCGTCGCCCATATCTGCCGAGACGTAAACTACGGCTGACTAATCCGAAACCTCCATGCCAATGGTGCCTCCATATTCTTTATCTGCATCTACCTCCATATTGGTCGAGGACTCTACTACGGGTCATATCTCTACAAAGAAACATGAAACATCGGTGTAGTCCTTCTCCTTCTTGTCATAGCAACCGCCTTTGTTGGATATGTCCTCCCATGAGGGCAAATATCATTCTGAGGGGCCACTGTTATTACTAATCTTCTCTCTGCCGTTCCCTACATCGGAAATACCCTCGTACAATGAATTTGAGGGGGTTTCTCAGTAGACAACGCCACCCTGACCCGATTCTTCGCCTTCCACTTCCTCCTTCCTTTCATTATTGCAGCCGTTTCTATAATTCACCTAATATTCCTCCACCAAACAGGCTCCAACAACCCCCTTGGCCTGAATTCGGACATAGATAAAATCTCCTTCCACCCTTACTTTTCATACAAAGACCTATTAGGATTCGCAGTTACCCTAATTGCCCTCTCTTCTCTAGCGCTGTTCACACCAAATCTGCTGGGAGACCCAGATAACTTCATCCCAGCCAACCCCCTTGTCACCCCACCACATATCAAACCCGAATGATACTTCCTCTTTGCATATGCCATCCTACGCTCTATCCCAAACAAACTAGGGGGAGTACTGGCCCTCCTTGCCTCTATTCTAGTCCTTATAGTAGTTCCAATACTCCACACATCAAAACAACGAGGCCTAACCTTCCGCCCATTCACCCAGCTCCTATTCTGATCACTAATCGCAACTGTCATGATTCTCACATGAATCGGAGGCATGCCTGTTGAAGAGCCCTATATCATCATCGGACAAGTGGCATCAGTTCTCTATTTCTGCCTATTCCTGATTGCCATGCCAATCACGGGCTGACTAGAGAATAAATTCCTTGGATGATCTTGCACTTGTAGCTCAATGTTAGAGCGCCGGTCTTGTAAGCCGGAAATAGGGGTTAAAATCCCCTCTTCTGCTCAAAGAGAGGGGACTCGAACCCCCGCCGCTAACTCCCAAAGCTAGTATTCTTAATTCGAACTACTCCTTGCATAGACTTGAAACATCATGTACAACATTATACATGTATGTATTAACACCATATATATATATATACCATATATAAGTATATGTACTCAAGGATATATATGTTTAATAAACATATATATCCATTAAACCATTAATGGATTAATGGATAAAACACTAAGGTTTACTAAAACCATTAATTGTAATTAGCAATAAATCATGAATAAGTGATGAGTAATTTATATTCTCCACAATAAATTAAATTTAATGAATATATACCAAGTATCAACATCTCGACCGTAGAAACAGACAGCCCAATAAGAACCTACCATCAGTTGATATCTTTATGATAACGGTTATTGAAGGTGAGGGACAATTATTTGTGGGGGTTTCACAACATGAACTATTCCTGGCATTTGGTTCCTATTTCAGGAACATAACTGGTATCATTCCTCACAGATTTCTTGACGCTGACATAAGTTAATGGTGGAACCCATATGGCGCGATTACCCAACATGCCGGGCGTTCTTTCCAGAGGATGGGGGGTTATCTTTTTTGTCTTCCTTTCACTTGACACTTCAGAGTGCACACGGTATATGTTCCATAAGGTAGAACATTTTCCTTGCCCGCAAGTAAAATAGTTTAATGGTGGAAAGATATGATATAAAGAATTGCATTATATTATATCATGAGCATAAATAGATATATATCCCCATAAAAACCCCTGATTATGCCCCCTGGGTTTTTGCGCGTTAAACCCCCCCTACCCCCCCAATACTCCTGAGATCACTATCATTCCTGTAAACCCCCCCGTAAACAGGAAAGCCTCTAGAAGTATATTTTTGGTAAAAAATGTGTTTATTTACAATATTATAATAATGCAAAT